AGAATAAACCTCAATTTCAAGAAATTGTATCTTCTACCAAGACATTCACCGAGGAAGCGGAAACCTTTTTGAAGGAAGCTATTCAGGAGCACACTAAACTATTTCTACTTGAGGAACAAGCATAAATTTATAACTCTAATTCTATTGTTAGAACAAGAGTTATTCTTGCGAATTATTTCTGATTCAAATCATTCAAAAAAGGGGTTTCTTGGTATCGCATCTTTTAAAATAGATGGAAAAAAATTGCGTCCAATAGGATTTGAACCTATACCAAAGGTTTAGAAGACCTCTGTCCTATCCATTAGACAATGGACGCTTTTCATTCCTATTTCATTCTTTCGCATTCTCCCTTTATCTTTTTTTTTGAGAAAAAGAAATGAAAATTTTTTTAGGTAAAAAAAAAAGAATGCATATTCGAATGGATGATGCATATAGAATAAGGAATATGGGGCGGGTAGCGGGAATCGAACCCGCATCGTTAGCTTGGAAGGCTAGGGGTTATAGTCGACGTTAATTTATCATTCTTAACGTCTCTAATTCAAAACCGAACATGAAAATTTTGTTTCATTCGGCTCCTTTATGGAAAATTGATGTATTCCCAGAAACAAAAATTAGATCCATAACATCTATGTCAGCTTTTCTTATTAAAGACACCCAAAGCCACTCGCTTTCTAGATGATCCCTCTAGAGAAGGGGGATTCTATTATCCCAAATCCGTCTAATCTAGTTACTTCGTTCCCTATTTCCACTCGAGGGATCCTGAGGAAAAGAATTAAATTGAGTTTCCACCGAGCTAAAATAATATGCTGATGGTTCTAGTAAACCAAAACTACCATTTTCTAGCTATTTGGCTTTAATCTTAGCTTATACAAGACAAAAATTGAAGATCTAGTTACGATTGGAAATGCACTTATGTTTTTTATCTTCATCCATAGATCCTTTACTTATATTTATTAATTGGAAGATTTGATCCAATTTTTTTTTATTATGCTTCGTGACTCTATAACCCTTTTATTCAATTTCAATTGAACTTTGGATACAAATCGTGAGAATTTCTATTTTTCCTCAAATATGCTATTGAGGGGAAAAGGATTAAACTCTTTTTAGGAAATAAAGTTTTTTTTTGATCGGAGTATGAAAAACCCGAAAGACCCCTTAACTTTTTAAGTTATTAATTGAACGAATCACACTTTTACCACTAAACTATACCCGCTTCATATTCATTATTATATATGAATATACCTTTTGTCGAACAAAGGAATGAGATGCTATCTTAATAGCATCAGACTCATTAAAACTTGAGCGTTGACACTTCATCCTCCCCGACCAGGGGAGGGGTACTTGAAGTCGAAGTACAGAAAGTTTTTTAAAATAACCAAATTCTAATAAAGTTAGAATAAAGCAAAAAGTATCATTTTTCACTTGTTATAAGTCATTACTGACAGTCCAAAATTGAAGGAATTATTGAAGCTGGGCTATAACCACGCCGAATTCCTCATTTTTTTTTACTTGCCCTTCAACTGACCCATTTTTGAATTTGAACTCGGATTAATTGGATCTTAAATGTTCAATGTCCCTTGAACAAATAAAAGAGTTATGTTATATATGTTATAACATATGTGTGTTTCATTTTTTATATTATATTATTTAATATCTGTATGTGCTTTTTTCCAGTTAAATAATTAACTAAATTGAGAAAAAAGACTCAAAATTCAAAATACTACTTAAAGTTAAAGTCAAAATACTACTTAATACTAATTAATAAATACTAAACTAAAAAAAAAATTATTAATTTGAATATTCTTTCATTTTCATATTTTATAGTATATTTTATAGTATTTTCTATAGTATTATATTACTAATACTAAGAAATTACACTTGGAATGGAGATAAAAATTGTCTTTATTGTTACTTCAATAACTTCAATAACAAGTATCTTTGATTTGATATAATAAAAACAAAAAATGAAATCATTTGATCTATGAAATGATTGATTCATCAGAAGTAATGTAATAACCCGGCCTGGTTAAGTACTGGCCGGGGGAATGGACTTTTCTTACAAAATGAAAATCAAGGAAGTAAGGCTTTTCAATTTAAATCTTTTTTACTTCGCCTGTCACACCACATAAAAAATTTTCAATTTGAATTGGGAGAGATGGCTGAGTGGACTAAAGCGACAGATTGCTAATCCGTTGTACGAGTTATTTGTACCGAGGGTTCGAATCCCTCTCTCTCCGCTCCCCTCGATCGCTTCAGACTTTCAAAATCTTTTTTTTTTATTCCTCACGTCCAGGATTACGGCCCGGATCATTAGATAAGAATCCAAAGATGAAGAGAGAAACAAAAAATATGACTACTGTGTAAACAAAGAGTTTGAGAGTAAGCATTACACAATCTCCAAGATTTTTTTTTTGAAAAGGGAAATAGATTGCCTATTTTTTATCACATACACTATGTTGACATAGTGCCCAAAAAAGAAACTAAAAAGAAAATGAAGTCTTTTCTTGAAAAAGATAATTTTTACTAATTTTTTGTTTTTGTAATGTAATAATAATAAGAAAAGCAAGATTCTGATTCCTTCATTACCAAAAATTTTTGGTATTTTTGGTCATATCCATTATTGGGTATTGTGGGGTCTTTAGAAAGTCCTTGTTTACTGGAAGGTCAGAACGAGGAAATAAGTTGATCAAAATTTATCACCGTGCGATTATTCAATATAATACAAGAACAAGAATTTCTATTTTCGAATGGAGGGTTCATAATGTAAAATTTATAAGATCTTATAAATTTTTAGAAAATTTGTTTCGTATAAATCATGAATTTTTCGGAGCATTAAAGATTTTATCGAAAACTTACAGCAGCTTGCCAAACAAAGGCTAAGAGCAAAAATAGTACAGGTATGACAGGCATAACATCTACGATAGGATTGAAAAAGGCATAAGCCTCGGGCAATTTGCCGAAGAAAAAACTACTCGAAGAAAGGGTAGAATTAAGACAGATACAGATTAAACTAAAGATATTAAGCATAACAAACATTTCATTCTTGTAGATTAGAAAATTAGATTTTGATTGAGTTCTTTTTATGAGGGAAAAATTAAAAGGTAGGTCAAAAAACCTTCTTGTTCTTCGAACGCTCTCAAATCAAAAATCTTCCCTTTCATTCTCAAATGAGAATACAAGGAATTTTAGTTTCATACAATATCTTAATTTAATTTTATGGAATGATCAATCATTTTTTTCTATATTTTCATGTGTTGAATCCTAGCAGTAATATATTTCATATATATTTGAATTGGGATTGACGAACAACTAATACGAATATTAGTCTTTATTAGTATCAAAGAGAAATTCGAAATCGAAATGGGGCGTGGCCAAGTGGTAAGGCAACGGGTTTTGGTCCCGTTATTCGGAGGTTCGAATCCTTCCGTCCCAGAGCGTCTACATGAGAAAGGAAAGATTCTTCTCTTTAACAAATTTATCTTTAAGTTTGGAAATTTTTTTCTTTAATCTTGGATATAGTGTCACCTTTTGTTCTGATTTTTCTATAAAAATAAAACTTTTTTCATTTAGTTTTTCACAAATGCGATTGAGTGTACGGGTAGAAATAAAGATATTTCATTGAATTCTAAATTCAAAACAATTTTTGGGTATATCATTAAGAGACTACTATTTTAATAGTCATATTGAAGTAAGTTACTTAGGAAAACTCTTTTTTCCATGAAATCCGAATTCTCGTATTATGTAATTCATTATGGAATTCTGAATTGAAAGAGAAAAAAAGATCCTTTTCTATTTCATACTCATGAAAACCAAAATTTTTTTTTTATGAACCTGGGTACTCGAAGAAATTTGAAAAATCCATATTATAAATATAGAGAAACTTATGACTTTTTCGAGTTATTGGAATAGCTTATATTTTGTTAATAACTGATTTTATTCCGGAATTGCAAAATCCATAGGGCCTTTCTTTTTAGATTTAGAGTTTATTTGTTCGAGAAGAATTTTTCCGTAATTTAACATAACATCCCGAATGATTTGTTGAAGATTTTAATTAGATTTAAGGAAATGGATTCACTTTTCTTTTTTCTTTTTTAGAAATTTCTTTCACCCCATAGGATAGAGGGGCGAAATAACTTAAATCCTTTATAATATAAGACTTTTTTCCAGATAATTATTTACCTTTCCCTAGATACATACATAAAAATTGTATCATTGAGCCAATGACTATTCATGATTCCATATTGAATCAATTGCATACCGTTTCAAAATAAAATTTAAAATGAGAGGAGTGTTATGGTAAAACTTCGTTTAAAACGATGTGGTAGAAAGCAACGTGCGACTTGAAGGACATAATTCACTGTGGATTCTTACATCCGCCATTTTCTATAGGAATGAAGATGCTCTTGAATCGACATAGTTTGTTCTGTTCCTATTAGGAACCCAATTTGTATTGGGTTGGTAAATAGGAATAGTACATGATGGAGCTCGAGCAAAACGTATTGATTCATTTATCGGGGGGGCGAATCTAGGGTTAGTAACAATTAATAAATTAGACTACTTTGTTAAGTATATCCTCAATATAGAAATTAAAATTTTAAATTGCAGGATTCAAATCCCAACAAGTTTGAAATAAAATAAATAACATTTTTTATATTACATTACAAGGGAAAAAATCGTTCATATTATCTTTCCATAGAAGGAAATAACAAAAAACAAAAGGTATGTTGCTGCCGTTTTGAAAAAGGGGATAAGGATCACCGAAGTAATGTCTAAACCTAATGATTTTTATTTTTAAAAGTAAAGAGAAAGAATTCCGGAACAAGGAAACACTATTTTCAATTGTATCAATATTTTTTTTTAGTATAATGATAATGATGGAGACTAAAAAAAGATTCGAGACGAAACAAACAAAAGAGGTTAGAGACGACTCAAGAAATGCCTAAGGATTTACTTTCGGACTTTTTCAGAATTACCCAACTTGAGTTATGAGTACGAATGATATTTCTTTTTTTTTCTTTTTTTATGTAAGTAAGAACAGAAAAACTTAAATCATAGTCTAAGTCATAAATTTTTTTATATATTTTACATTATATACAGAAATATTAGAATCATTTTTTCTCGAGCCGTATGAGGAGAAAACCTCTTATACGTTTCTAGGGGGGGTTATTTATCTATATCTATCCCAATGAGCGATCTATCAAATCGTTGCAATTGATGTTCGATCCCGACGAGAAGGAAGAGATCTTCGAAAGGTGGGTTTTTATGATCCAATGAAAAATCAAACTTATTTAAACGTTCCTGCTATTCGTTATTTCCTTGAAAAAGGTGCTCAACCTACAGGAACTGTTCATTATATTTTAAGAAAAGCAGAATTTTTATTTTAAAAGAATTCATAAAATAAATAAAAAAATTAGAAAAAAGAAAGGTAACTAGTATAAATTTGTGTGGTAATTATTTATTCACAATTGCTCTTTTCTTGTTCTATATGATGTTTTATATTTACCATATTTCTTGTTGTGCCAATCCAACACAAATCCTTATTTTATGTAATTTTTTTTTATTTCATTTTTTTATCAACAATTTATTCATATTGACAATGGTGTGTCGAACAAATATAATTCGATCGTAGATAAATAGATCTGTTTATTTCGATCCTTATTTATTTATGGGTTTTTTCTTTACTTCATTCAAATTATGGGTTTGCCAAATTTACTATTTGTTATATAAGATATATTTTTTTAACGAAAATCAAAAATTTTTTCTATTTTCTAAAAAAGGGGGGCGATCTTTAAATGTAAATTTTTACATTTTTTTTATCTGTCTTTAATTTAATCCAATCCACTTTGCTATTTTGTTTAATTGATCATCTAATCTTTCCTTTATATTTCTTTTGAATTCAAAATTCAATGTTTTTACGTAGTTGTATAGTTCAATTCCATTTTTTCCACTTGTATATACATATTTATCTGGGTTGCTAACTCAATGGTAGAGTACTCGGCTTTTAAGTGCGATTATGGTTTTTTACACATTTGAATGAAGTAACGAATTCGTCCAGACTTTTGGTAGAGTCTATAAGACCACGACTGATCCTGAAAGGTAATGGATGGAAAAAACCGCATGTCGTAATAAAATAAAATAATAAGAAAAAATGGAATTGAATTTTCATTTTTGAATTTCTTATTATATTCTTTCTTATTTTTTTTTTATTTTAAGAAATTCACAGTTAGAGTTTGGTCTAGTAAATAAATGGATAGAGCTCTATGGCTCTAATTCTGGTAAAAAAAAAAAAAGCAACGAGCTTTTATTCTTAATTTGAATAATTTCCCGATCTAATTAAACGTTAAAAATAACTTAGTGCCTGATGTGGGGAAGGGGTCTCCTGTAAATGGACCTTTGATTCTTTTTTTTAAGAATAAAAAAAAATCCTACCTATTTTCTATTATGGATTGGAAACTAATGTGTAGAAGAAACAGTATACTGACAAAAAAAATTTCCAAAGTCAAAAGAGCGATCGGGTTGCAAAAATAAAAGATTTTTTATCCTCTGATAATTTATTTAATAGTTTAATAGAACGAAGATAAACCTATTGGATAGTAGAAGGGGAGAGGAAAAAGATCTGTTGATTGGACTCTGTATTTCCGGGGTATATATTTTTTTCATACATGATACATACTCTGTTCTGACCGTATTGCACTATGTATAATTTGATAATACAAGAAATACCTATTGTTTCTGGTTCAAGTAGAAATTGAAGTCAATGGAAGAATTACAAGAATATTTAGAAAAAGGTAGATCTTGGCAACAATATTTCCTATATCCGTTACTCTTTCAGGAGTATATTTATGCACTTGCTCATGATCATGGTTTAAATGGTTTGATTTTTTATGAACCCATAGAAGTTTTTGGTTATGATAATAAATCTAGTTTATCACTTGTAAAACGTTTAATTACTCGAATCTATCAAAAGAATTCTTTAATTTCTTCGGTTAATTATTCTAACCAAAATTTATTTATTGGTCACACTCACAACATTTTTTTTTATTCTCATTTTTATTCTCAAATTATATCAGAAAGTTTTGCAATTATTGTGGAAATTCCATTTTCCTTGCGATTAGTATCTTATTTAGAAAAAAAAGAAATACCAAAATATCATAATTTACGATCAATTCATTCAATTTTTCCTTTTTTAGAGGATAAATTTTTGCATTTAAATTATGTTTTAGATATACTAATACCTCATCCCATCCATATGGAAATCTTGGTTCAAATCCTTCAGTGCGGGATTCAAGATGTTCCCTTTTTACACTTATTGCAATTCTTTCTTCACGAATATCATAATTGGAATAATCTCTCCATTACTCAGAAGAAATCTATTTATGTTTTTTCGAAAGAAAATAAAAGATTTTTTTGGTTCCTATATAATTCTTATGTATTTGAGTGCGAAATTTTATTAGTGCTTATTCGTAAACAATCCTCTTATTTACGATTAACTTCTTTTAG